TATTCTATTCTACGGATCTTACGGAGCCTGTTCGTGGATAACATAATTCGGGTATGATCATAGAAAATATTCTCCTCAAGCGAACCGGCCTATCCTCTGCTACGTAGGGGACTTACGTTTTGGTTGGATGCGGAGACACGTTTGGTTGTGAATTCCAACGTGGCAAATAAAATCATATATCTGCATGGCTAAATCAATAGTTCAAGTCACACACTCCCATAATCCATCCTCTCTTCGGAAAATTCACTTCAACTATTCGTATCAAATAAGGAATACAATACTTCCGAGTTGAAGAGAAGTATCCAAAAAACATGTCTTATTTTTTCAATAATCCATATTTGTAGCAATGAAATACTATTGTCCTCCCCGATATATGATCAATTACAAATATCTATGATATGTCTTCTCTATAAAGGACCGGAAATACCTTGCTTACGTATCATTGGAAAGTGCATTAACATAAATACGGCAGTAAGGAGAGGCAATACAAAAGTGTGTAAACTATAAAAACGAGTTAAAGTGGATTGGCCCACACTAGCACTTCCACGTAATAACTCTACTAAAGGCGATCCTATTACAGGAATAGCTTCAGGTACGCCTGTCACGATTTTTACTGCCCAATAACCAATTTGGTCCCGAGGTAAGGAATAACCAGTTACACCAAAAGATGCAGTCAATACAGCCAAAACCACACCCGTAACCCAAGTTAATTCGCGAGGTTTTTTAAATCCACCTGTGAGATACACACGAAATACGTGCAGGATCATCATGAGAACCATCATACTTGCTGACCATCGATGAACTGATCGGATTAACCAACCAAAGTTGGCCTCAGTCATGATGTATTGAACAGAGGAAAAAGCCTCTGTAACGGTTGGACGATAGTAAAAAGTCATAGCAAAACCCGTAGCTACTTGTACTAGAAAACAAGTAAGTGTGATCCCCCCTAAACAATAAAATATGTTGACATGAGGAGGAACATATTTACTAGTTATATCATCTGCAATCGCCTGAATCTCAAGACGTTCCTCAAACCAATCATATACTTTATTGAGATAGGTAACCCAATGGAACTCCCCCTCTGAGAACCGTATATGAGAATTTCATCTCGTACGGCTCAAGCGGAAACACACAAATACTGATTTCAACGGATATATAATAGAAAGTTAAAAACTTCATTAACCACTTGATTCGATTTGCCTCGAAGATACGAAGTAACAAAAATCCGGAATCTCTTCTTTGTGATGATAATGCCAAAAAATATCAAGTTGGCTCATCTGTCTTTCTTTATGTTGATCGTTACAGGCCTCTTGAATCTTCTCTTCCCTATTTTTTATTTGTTATTTGATTTATTGTTTTTTTTTGTGCGTACTGCGGATTTACTCTTGTTTTACTATTGATAGGAATTCTCTTGTTGAGACCCTATGAATCAATTGAAACCTCAGATTCATACTAGAACCACGATGATTTAGCCTCAAGCTAAACTCAAAGGTTCTCTGAGTAAGAACCTTTGATGATCACTTATTGAATGAATGGATGTAATGACTCAACAAAATCTAGAGAAAGAGTTATCCTTCGGTCAAAATAAATCTGAAGGAATAAAATTCGTTTGATTTAGGAAATACCTATTTGAATTTTTTTGAGTCCGGTTGCGAGGTCTGAATAAATAGTAGGTATGAATCATAGTTCAAATATTTCTTTTCTTGATCTATTCTATATATTCCGTGCTCCAGATACTAGAATAAATATCCGACGAGGTAGAATCATCTTGATAGAGATAACAGGTCCATTCTATGTATTATCAATAGGATCAATTATAACAAGTCACACACTCATATTCCGGAAATACCGAAACAAATAAATTCCACGGTCGAACTACCAGAATAGAATGGTCTAGAAATCCAAGTCTAAAGTAATTTTTTCTTTGATTGAAAGACTAGGACTTCATAGTTCTTATAAACCTAACTCATTGAAATTCCATCCAGTAAAACGGAAGAATTATAAATTTCCAAAATAATAGATAGGAATATCGCAAATAGAGCCATTGCGACCCCCATAAGTGGTGTAGTCCCCCATCCCGGAGCTACTTTACCATATTCCGAATTCAATGGTTTCAATAAATCCCCTACAGTAGTTCGTCTTGGCCCAGATCTAGAACTATCCTCAACGGTTTGTGTAGCCATAAATCCTATTTAATGATTGGTTGAGATCTGTTGACTTTGTATACTATTCCGTTGTAGTTGTAAATAAACGATCTTATCGTAGATCCATTGTGATCTTGAAATTATCTAAAAATGGAAACAGCAACCCTAGTCGCCATCTCCATATCTGGTTTACTTGTAAGCTTTACTGGGTACGCCTTATATACCGCTTTTGGGCAACCCTCTCAACAACTAAGAGATCCATTCGAAGAACACGGGGACTAGTTGAAGTAATGAGCCTCCCAATATGGGAGGCTCATTACTTCAATTAAATTATTTCGAAAGGTTATTTCATTTTTTTAGTCGGAACCTTAGGTGGTTCTCGAAAAAAGATAGCGAAAAAAATTATCCCTAAAGTCGAGACTAAAAGGAATGTATAAACCAATGCTTCCATGGATTCGATCGTGGTTTACAATTATAGCTTCCACACCTATTCATTTGGGATCATTTACCATATCATATAAAGAAAGAAAAAAAGTCAAAGAAGGTGATTCAAGTCAAGATTTCTCTGATACCCAATGTCAAATAAAAAAAAATAGAGGCGAAAGATACCACAACAATGTCGTATCAGACTACTTGTCTCCTTGTAGTTGGATCTCCAAGTTTTTGGAATGCTCCAAATTCCACTTGAGCATCCAAATCTGGATCAATACCAGCAAAAACATCTCTGAACAAGGTTCTAGCGCCATGCCAAATGTGTCCGAAAAAGAAGAGCAAAGCAAACGTAGCATGCCCAAAAGTGAACCAACCCCTTGGACTGCTACGAAAAACACCATCGGATTTCAAAGTAGCCCGATCTAATTCAAAAATTTCACCTAATTGGGCACGTCTAGCATATTTTTTCACAGTAGCAGGATCAGAATAACTTACTCCATTAAGTTCGCCACCATAGAACTCAACAGTAACACCTACTTGTTCAACACTATACTTTGATTCTGCCCTTCTAAAAGGAACATCAGCTCTCACAATTCCGTCTTCATCTACCAAAACTACCGGAAATGTTTCAAAAAAAGTAGGCATACGACGTACAAAAAGCTCGCGCCCTTCTTTATCTCTAAAGACGGGGTGTCCTAACCATCCAACAGCAATTCCATCCCCATTGTCCATTGAGCCTGCTCTGAATAATCCCCCCTTTGCCGGATTATTACCAATATAATCATAAAAAGCTAATTTTTCGGGAATTTTAGACCAAGCTTCCGATAAACTAAGATTTTCGGCTAGCCCGGCACTAACTCTTCGATATATTTCTTGCTGAAAGTATCCCTGATCCCACTGATAACGAGTAGGACCAAATAATTCGATTGGGGTAGTTGCTGAACCATACCACATAGTTCCAGCAACAACAAAAGCTGCAAAAAAAACAGCAGCGATACTACTGGAAAGTACAGTTTCAATATTGCCCATACGTAATCCTTTGTATAGACGTTGAGGCGGACGAACACTAAGATGGAATAGGCCTGCTAATATGCCCAATGTACCCGCTGCAATATGATGAGAGGCTATTCCTCCCGGAACAAAAGGATCAAAACCTTCCGCGCCCCACGCTGGATTTACAGATTGTACTTTTCCAGTTAGTCCATAAGGATCGGACACCCATATTCCAGGACCATACAAACCTGTTACATGAAATGCGCCAAAGCCAAAGCAAGCTACCCCTGAGAGAAATAAATGAATTCCAAAGATCTTGGGCAAATCCAAAGAAGGTTTTCCCGTACGTTCATCACAGAATATTTCTAGGTCCCAATATACCCAATGCCAGATAGCTGCCAAGAAGCACAAACCGGAAAACACTATGTGTGCCCCTGCCACACCTTCATAACTCCAAATACCCGGATTTGTTATAGTTCCTCCTGAAATACTCCAACCACCCCACGAATTGGTTATTCCTAAACGAGTCATGAAGGGTATAACGAACATACCTTGTCTCCACATCGGATCAAGAACGGGATCAGAGGGATCAAAAACCGCTAATTCATATAAAGCCATCGAACCAGCCCAACCAGAAACTAGAGCTGTATGCATTATATGAACAGAAAGCAATCGACCGGGATCATTCAATACGACAGTATGAACACGATACCAAGGTAAACCCATGGAAATACCTCTTTATCAAAGAAAAATAGACACTATGCCACTTTATTTTATCGCATTGGAAAAGACTATATATACTAACCATGTACCTAACCTTTTCAGTAGATTCCGTATCAGAAAGGATTAATATTTATTCCATTCCATTGAAAATAACGTGAAAATAACGGAACAATTTTGTTCGTAAGAACAAAGAGAAGCAGATCTATTCTATACCCGATAAGTACCAATACGCAATGGGAGGATTGGTCCCATTTTTGGGGAACGAATGGATAGATACTTGTTTATCATTCGAACGATCGATTTCTTCGTTCAAATTTTTTCTTTATTCATTCTGTCTTACTCTATAAACTTTCCAATCTATGTATCAAATAGAATAAAGAGAAAAAAGGGATGAAGACAATAAACCATTGATTGTTACGTTTCCATATTAAAGTGAAGTATAGTACTAAATTTTTTTCTTAAATTTAATGCCCATTGGTGTTCCAAAAGTACCTTTTCGGAGTCCTGGAGAGGAAGATGCGGTTTGGGTTGACGTATAGTGCGACTTGTCAGACATATTGGGTCATATGGGATTTACCCGTTCTCTCCCCTGATCGAGATATCCTCTGTTTCGCCCAAGAGATATTGTATTGAGTGAGGCATCAATCAATCATTCGGAGCGTGAAGTGCAATTAGATCAATTTATTTTATATTGGGGATCAATATTAT